CAATAGGTTTAGCTAGGGCATTTATAACACGACCTAGATAAGCCTCACTCACGGGTATCTGAGCAATTCTTCCTGTTGCTTTTACAGAACTTCCTTCTTGTATCATCAAACCATCACCCATTAATACAACACCAACATTGTTTGATTCCAAATTAAGAGCAATACCTATTGTCCGCTCTTCAAATTCGACTAATTCACCTGCCATGACTTCATCAAGACCGTGAATACGAGCAATGCCATCACCTACTTGAAGTACGGTACCGGTATTTACTACTTTTACTTCTCGATTATATTGTTCAATACGTTCACGGATAATATTGCTAATTTCGTCTGCTCGAATGGTTACCATGAGTCTTTCTTAATTTTTTGTGGAAACAAAAAAATAATACCTACACGTCGAAAAAAAGGACTAATCAGTTATTTCGTTCAGGGCCCCAAACATCCCAATATTAGCATGGATGGTACGTGAATGTAATTCGTTGTTCAAACAACTATTCAGAGTTCCTAAAGCTCCTTGTAAAGCTTGTTGGAAAACCCGTTGTCGGACTTGATTAATCGCTCTTTGTTGTTCAAAGCGAATGGTTTCATTTTTGTAATTTTCTAATTGTTCTAAAGTTTTATAAGTTGAATTAATCAAATTCATTTTTTCTCGTTCGATTTCTGAATATCCATTCACTCGAAACTGATCTGCTTCTATTTCTATTTTCCTTAAGCGAGCCCGGGCTTTTTCCAATTGTTCAATGGCCCTTCCGCGTAGTTCTTCGGAATTTCTAATAGTATTCAAGATCCGCTGTTTTCGATTATCTAATAAATCACTTAATGAAAGTAGATTATCTTTCCATTCATTTTAAAATGTTCATGATCCCTTCCCGAACCAAACTTGAATTTTTCAATTCATTTGGCTCTCACGCTCAATTACTTCAATCATTTAGGGTTAATTTCCGTATCTTTTTTGAATGTAATGAACCTATCCTCTCTTCTCTGTTCATATTAACAAAATGGAAACAGATCATTAAAAAAAAACCAGACTATTCGGAGGACTCTTCTGACCAAACAAAAAAAGTAATTGTCAGCAAAATTGTTTTTTTTCTTTTCACATCCAAAAATTTTTATTATTTTATATGTAGGTCATCGATTCAGCCTTTAATTGGCATTTATTAATATATATTAATATTGAATTGAATTTAAAACGAAAAAAAAAAATAAGTATTTAAACCATTTTATCGCCATGAGTGTTCGATATCGATAAATTGATCATTTTTTTTTTTAACTGTCTCTAACATAGTGGTAGAAAGAATACGCCGCTATCCTTGGACTTCAAACGGTTTAGTTTTAACCATGTTAATGGGCCCACATTATTGGTTGAGAGAGAATCAAAGTATATTTACCAACAACTTGCGAAATGCTATGGTTCTTACATAAAATTAATTTATTCAGAAGTAATTCGCGAAATAATGCACCTTTCGTCCCTAGTTATAAAGAAAAAAGGTACAGCTGGTGGAATCCAACCTATTTTTGAAATAAACAACCCGCACACACTCCCTTTCCAAAAAAGATCAATACGCCAATCACTACACTGAGATTTATTAGATTTGTTGCTAAAATATCGGTATTAAACCCGAAACTCTCGGCGGATGGCCAGTGACCCAAGAAAACGAAAGAATCGGTTACAGTTTTCATACGATCTCCTTTTATAGGTAAACGAAAAAAATCATTGTATTGCTTCACTTATTTACTATTTCTAAATCAAAAATAGGTTTGAAATAAAATCGAATTTGTTAGAATTAGGTCCTAGTTTTCATGTGAATTGCGAAATAGCTCGCACTTCCGCTTTGCTTTTGATTTAAGTAAGGGGAAGGAAGGAAGAAAACGAGTGGATAACACTAATTCTTCATCTTCAAATCATTCCTTCCCTTGGGTTATTTTCTGAATGAATAAGTATAGGAAATTGTGTAGGGGCGAAATTGAAATCAAATGTAAAAAAACAACCTGCCCGTTTCAAACCATAAAAGAAAGATGTATTTCTTTTCCGTTTATCAGATTAAACAAAAGGATTTGCAAATAAAAGAGCTAATGCTACAACCAATCCATAAATTGTTAACGCTTCCATAAAAGCTAAACTAAGTAATAAAGTACCTCGTATTTTTCCCTCGGCCTCGGGCTGTCTCGCAATACCTTCGACAGCTTGTCCTGCAGCAGTACCTTGACCAACTCCAGGTCCAATAGAAGCAAGACCTACAGCCAATCCAGCAGCAATAACGGAAGCGGCAGAAATCAGTGGATTCATGATAGATAGTTCCTCACACACAAAAAAAGAAATGGTTAATGATACAATCAACCAATGAATTAGGACTTAATTATTCCATTGTAATATCCATCGAGTAGAAAAATAAAAAATATCGAATTTGAATTAATATCGATAGTAATAATAAAAATTGTTTGAATGATTAGCAAAGGCTTCATCTTTTTTAGTTACAAATTGTAGAGTCTTTCGGGATGAATCCAACGCGAGTTTCTCTATTTCCTTTTTCTAAGCCTTCTTGCATCTTTTTCTTTATTTTATCTCTGTATTTTTTTTATTCAATTCACAGTTATAAACGAAACAAACGAAAAGACTTCCGTTGCCATCTCTATACAAATTCAACTAAGACAAATTGACTATTCGTTCATATATAACTTGTCAATATCTAATATCAAATATACATATGTTTCTTACATAACGTAAACCGCCTATTGTATCTTAAATTCACTTGGATTTTGTAATCATTCTTTGAAACATCTAATCGAAAAAATGAACTTCAAAAAATGAACCTATAATCATACGATTCCACATATCTGGCGCAACCGTTCTCTATTAACCAACGACTTTTTTTTACACATCTCGACCCTTTTTTCTATTGAACCACACATGATTGGATCTAAACTTAAAAATCGACTCTTCCGAAGACTAAGACTAATCAATGATGACCTTCCATGGATTCGCCTATATAAGCTGCGGCTAAAGTTGCAAAAATAAGAGCCTGAATCCCACTTGTAAATAATCCGAGGAACATGACAGGTATAGGAACCACTAAAGGTACTAAAGAAACAAGAACAACAACTACTAATTCATCCGCTAATATATTTCCAAAAAGTCGAAAACTAAGTGATAGAGGTTTTGTGAAATCCTCTAAAATGTTAATCGGCAAAAGAATTGGAGTTGGTTGTATGTATTTACCAAAATAACCTAATCCTTTTTTTGTAAGACCCGCATAAAAATAGGCTACTGACGTGAGTAAAGCTAAAGCAACAGTAGTATTTATATCATTCGTGGGTGCGGCTAACTCCCCGTGAGGTAACTGTAAGATTTTCCAAGGCAAAAGGGCCCCTGACCAATTAGAAACAAAAATAAAGAGAAACATAGTTCCAATAAAAGGAACCCAAGGGCGATATTCTTCTCCAATTTGAGTTTTGCTCACGTCTCGAATGAATTCAAGGACATATTCAAAGAAATTCTGACCACCTGTCGGAATGGTTTGTGGATTCCGAACAACTATAGCAGCTGAACCTAGTAAGATAGTAATTACAACCCAAGAAGTTATAAGTACCTGGCCATGGATTTGAAACCCTGCTATTTGCCAATAAAAATGTTGACCTACTTCCACACCAGATATATCATATAACCCCTTTAGTGTGTTGATTGAATATGATAGAATATTCATATTGTCCTCTGACAGAAATATAACTTAAAAAAAATTATTTTGATTCAACCATCTCTTTGTCGACTTATCTACTTTTATATTTAGGATACCGATTAACCGCATAATAGCCCCAGCCCTTTATTAAATCGTTTTTATATTCAGGAATAGTAACCTTAATTATAAATTAGAGGACTTGAATTGTTGATTTCATAATAAAATCAAGGATTTTTTACATAGCTAGAACGGCCTTCACAAATTGCAAATACTAACTTGGTAAGAATTAATCGGATTGAAGAGATAGCATCATCGTTTGACGGAATCGAAAGATCGGCGAGATCCGGATCACAGTTTGTATCGATTAAACAAATCGTGGGAATTCCCAAAGTAATACATTCTCGAAGGGCCGTATATTCTTCTTGTTGATCAACGATGATTACAATATCCGGTAACTCGGTCATATATTTAATCCCGCCCAGATATGTTTGCAAATGAGATAATTGTCTCTTCAACACCGCAGCATCTCGCTTCGGGAGACGAGCGAGCCTCCCCGCCTTTTGTTCCATTCTTAAGTCCCTGAATTTCTGAAGTCGTGTTTCTGTAGTGGACCAATTCGTTAACATACCCCCAAGCCATTTTTTATTAACATAATGACATCGAGCCCTTATTGCAGCCCATGCTACTGAATCAGCTGCTTTATTTTTTGTCCCAACAATTAAAAATTGTTTTCCTCGACTTGCTGCATCAAAAACTAAATCACACGCCTCTGATAAAAAACGGGCAGTTCTGGTAAGATTTAAAATATGAATACCCTTACATTTTGCAGAGATATAAGGTGACATTCGAGGATTCCATTTTCTAGTACCGTGACCAAAATGAACTCCCGCTTCCATCATCTCTTCCAAATTGATGTTCCAATATCTTCTTGTCATTTCTCCACACACTTTAACTCTTTTTTTTTTTTTTTTTTAAGAGATGAGGTATCCTGAAATAAAAAATTGTTCCAACGGAACCTTCTTTTCTAATGTGGATTGTCTATTGATACACAACCCAAACCATTACCATTAATTTCTTTCTATTCGTTATTTTTTTTTTTTTTTCTTTATTTTATTACTAAATTTATTAAATAACTCTAACAATTTTCTAATAAAAGATGACTCCGTTTTGTTAAATCGCCACAATTATTGTTGTTTTGATCTATCACCTAAATTCTTTGAAAAACAAGAATTCTCCATGGTAAAACAAAATATCTCTCATTTCTCCCTCGAATATAGTCTTGTTTTTTATTGTTAAGGGAACGCTAATGTTCGTATGTTGAGTTGAACGGTGTACGAATCCCTTGAATCCAGTACCAACGGGTATCATCCTCCCGAGAACAACGTTTTCTTTTAGTCCTTTCAACCAATCAATACGGCCTCGGAGGGCAGCTTTTGCTAAAACTCGAGCAGTTTCTTGAAAACTTGCTTCGGAGATAAAACTTTGAGTATTCAAAGATGCTCTCGTTATTCCCAATAAGATAGTTCGATAACAGATCGCTTCGTCCAAAGCACGCCCCGTACGTTCTGCTCGAAACAATCCAATTAGTTCTCCCGGCAAAAAAACATTAGACATTCCATCCTCTGAAACCAAGACTTTGGATGTTATTTGCCGTACAATAATTTCTATATGTCTATTATGGATCTGCACTCCCTGGGATCGATAAACCTTTTGGATCTTATTAACCAAAGAGATACGACTTTGCGCTATAGTTAGCTCAGCCCCAACCAAGAATCCCCAGGGAATTCCAATAATTTTTTTTATACGTTCGTTCCAACTATTAATCCTTTTTTCTAGATTCATTGATATTGAATCAACCGAACGAACTTCTAAGACTTGTTCCACTTTTGGAAGACCCTGCGTTATATCACCAGACCTGGATTTTTCATATATAAATGTAACGACAGTATCCCCTTCATAAATGATTTCCCCATAATGACCATGAACTCTTGCTCCTGGGGTAGCTAAACAAGGCTTAGCCGATCTTATTACTACAGAATCAAACTGAACAATTAGAACTTGACCCGATTTTAAGTGCAGTCCATTTTTTTTTATACATACATTTTCGCAAAGAAATTGTCCAAGACGAATTTTTGTCGATGTCTCGTCACAAAAATTGTAATGAAGAAAATACCAATGCAAATTGAATGGATTCAAAATAATGTTACTACATAAATCGAGATTAGAAATTCTTTCATTTTCATCTATTAAATAGTATTGACATTTAAGGACTTGAAAGGTTTGTTTTAAACTGTCAAGTTGTAAATAATTATTTACCAAGATCTGATTATGCGTTATTAAATGGTAAAATACTTTTTTTTTTTCAAATTGAAGGACTGTTCCTAAAGGGCCGAACGAATTCTTAATTGGAATTGGGCGATCTTTTTTAATTAATTCCTTGGGATATTTTACACCGTTGAGGGGGAATGGACCCATTCGAAAACAATTGGATGATGACACAATTATAAAAAACCGACATTCTTTATTTTTAACCAACAACGTACCAACAGTTCCTTGGTTTTGGTTAAATGATTGTTGAAGTCTTGTCTTTGAATAAATAGAAAAAAACGGATTCATAGTAGTATGCTCTGACCCATCAGCATAAAAGAGGGGAGGATCATTCCTTTTCCCGAAAAGAGCCGATTTTACTAAACATATCTTTAAGAAATAGCGAATCATATCATTTGTTCTTATTTCAACAAAAGAAGCGCGGACCTCTTCGAGAAAAGAACTTTTTTTGTCTTGGTTCCAATTCAATACTAAACAAGTACGTACTAATTGAATACTTGTGTCAGAAATTCCTCGAGTGACTTTGCCATTTCCATAAAGGATATAATTGAAAACTCGAAGTTGCACATTATTTCTTTCTTGCAACAGATCCTGAGGGAAAAGGGTTGCTAAACTGATACCGTCCGTTATTTCATATGTGACTACAGGTCGAACCAAAACAAAATACTTTTTCTTAGTGGGGGTGATCCGTTGGACATAGAGCCCATTTTTCCAATTTTTAGATTCCTTGTAATTGGTCTTTACTGGTGGTATTAAAATGCCACTATGTCGGGATATCTTATCTGTCTCCCCAGGAAAATGGATATCTCCAGAAAAAATTTTTAGTTCAATCTTTTTTTTTTTTCGCTCCACCCGAACCACCCCCCCTACTTGGCTTCTTGTATTTAAAGTAATTTGCGTATCTACTCCAATGATACTATTGTTCCGTACCATTATCGAAGCAGATCCCGGTAAGATATGTACTTCCTCGGAAATGAAAAAAAACCGATCGACTTTCATTTGGTATTTTGGTCGAAATTCTTTGACTCCTCGATACTCAATCAAGTCTTCTTTTTTAAGGATGGAATGCATCTCCATAGTCCCATATTTCGTAATTCCCGAACTCTTTGTTCGGTATCGAGGATCATCGAAATAAGCAAAAATACTCTTTTTATGGAAAATACCATTTATAGGTATTTCAATCGCGATACCGTCAGAAAGGGACATTAATTCTTTTTCTCGTTCTTGACTCGATTTAAATTGAAATGGAATGATGAATCTATTTTTTCGCCTCTTTGCCAATAAATTGGCGTTTTTTGCAGGATATATGTAATTACAATGACTTATTCGATTAAGTTCTGAATAATTAGGAATCCTATGCTCTTTGTTACTAGATTTTTTAATAGAAGGATCAAAAAATGTATTTTTGACTTGATCATTAGTCATTGAGGGGTTAGAAATATCTATTTGTTCAAAAGAAAAAGAATGCGTGTTCGTTTGATCTTGATCCTTGTGGAGTGAAAAGGAGACTACACTGGATCTATATGGCCTTCCGGATAATATCCATAAACGACTTGCTTTTGGTAAGAGATGAACATTACCATATGTAAATTCCGGTGCATGATACACATCGGTACTCCAGTGCATTTCTCCTTCTAAGTCAGAATAAATATGTTTTCGAACTTTTTCCTTAAAATTCAAAGTCGATGCCCCCGCGCGAATTTCCGCAATCACTTGTTCGGATTCAACATATTGATCGTTTTGAACTAAAATAAAACTTTTTGGCGGAATATTCACATTATGTAGAATATCTTCGCTCTCAATAGTGACATACAAGTCTATATAACATAGAAATGCAGGATGTCCGTGGCGTGTACGAGTGGGATGAACCAACTCCTCATTAAATTTTATTTTTCCATTATAGGGGGCTCGCACATGTTCTGCAGTCCCCCCTGTGAATACTCCACCCGTATGAAAAGTTCTTAATGTTAGTTGAGTACCAGGCTCCCCAATGGATTGACCCGCAATAATACCTACAGCTTCTCCCAATTCAACCAGGTCGCCGTGAGTAGGACTTCGGCCATAACATAATCGACAGATCCAAACCGTACTCCTACAAGTAAAAGGAGTTCTAATAGATATTGGTTGGGTTCGAAAGGTTATGAATCGATTTACAAGCCCAACCCCGATATCTTGATTTCGGATCGCAATGCATCGCGAACCTAAATAGATATCGTCTGCTAATACGCGACCGATTAATGTTTGGGTAAAAATTTTTTCCGGCATCCTATCGTTTCGAGGACTTACAGAAATACCTCGAGTGGTGCCACAATCTGTTCTACGTACAACAATATGTTGTACTACTTCGACAAGCCTGCGCGTAAGATATCCTGCATCCGATGTTCGTACAGCCGTATCTACAACCCCTTTGCGGGCTCCGTAACAAGAAATGATATATTCTGTTAAAGAGAGTCCTTCGCGTAAATTGCTTTGAATAGGCAAATCAATCATTTGTCCTTGTGGATCTGACATTAATCCTCTCATACCGACTAATTGATGCACTTGAGACACATTTCCTCTAGCTCCCGAAAAAGACATTATATGGACCGGATTATAAGGGTCAGTCATCCTAAAATTAGGATTCATTTCTTGTCGCAAATATTCACTTGTCGAATACCATATCTCAATGGATTGACGTAATTTTTCTACTGCATGTACATTCCCATAATGATGGTGTTTTTCTAAAATCAAACTTTGCTGTTCAGCATCTTGAACTAGCCATCCTTTAGAAGGTATTGTTAAAAGATCATCAATTCCTAATGAAATGGATGTAGCAGTGGCTTGCTGAAAACCTAGAGTCTTTACTTGATCTAGGATGTGTGATGTATATGCCATTCCAAAATGATCTATTAATCTGCTAATAAGTCGTTTCATGGCAGTTCCATCTATCGATTTATTGTGAAAGACCAAATTGGCCCGTTCTGCCATAAGTACCTCCATATTCTGCTAAGTAGAATTAGACAATGAATGGTTTTGAGTTCATGATTAGAAAACTTCCTTTTCTGGATCTTAATTCACCGAAAAATAAACGAATTGTGATCCTAGTTTAACCCGAAAGACTCGAATGTCGCCGATATCATAGAATTACTTAAGTATGGTATTATTAATTACCATATGAGCAGGCTCGACAAAATCCTTGGATAGCTTCTTCAATTTCTCGATAAAGATAAATATGACCAACAGTAGTTCGAATGTAGATAAAAAGAATGTCTTTTTTTATAGTTCTTATTATTAGATAATGTCCATAAATCTCATGATAGGTGCCCAAGGATTCATAGTGAACTTCGACAGGAGCTTCTCTTGAAGCAATAATACGTTGATCTAGTCGCCACCGGAGCCACAAAGGACTATCTAAATGGATTTTTTTCTGACGATAAGATCCAATTGCATCATAGGAATTACAAAAAAAGGGTTCTGCCATATACTTAGAATTCTTATTCTTATCGTCAATTCTTTCATTTTGGTTGTTTTTGCGATTCCATGGATTATACCTATTTGCACAAATACCTCGGCGAGCCCCACTTGTTAATATATAGAGTCCAATAAGCATATCTTGTGTTGGTACGGAAATGGGATCCCCAATAGCTGGCGACAAAAGATTCATATGAGAAAACATAAGTAAACGAGCCTCTGTTTGAGCCTCTAAGGATAAAGGTACATGAACAGCCATTTGATCCCCATCAAAGTCTGCGTTGAATCCTTTACAAACTAATGGATGTAAACAAATTGCGCGCCCTTCGACTAAAATGGGTTGGAACGCCTGTATGCCTAATCTATGCAGAGTAGGCGCTCTATTTAACAATATAGGATGCCCCCGCATAACTTCCTGAAGTATTTTCCATATAATAGGTTCTTTTTCCCGAATTTTGCTTTTAGCAACTCCTATGTTCGAAGCAAGATGTTGTCGAATTAGACCACGAATTACAAATGTCTGGAAGAGCTCTATTGCAATTTCACGG